GTTTTGGCGGTAAAAAAAAAATGGACTCAAGGAGAGGTTTCTGTAACGTATTAATAAGCTATACCCATACTGCGGGTTGTTTCATGCCATAAATAAACTCGAACACTCAAGAAATCCGTTGGGCAGGCGGATTCGCATCTCTTACAGCCGACACAATCCTCTGTTCTTGGAGCGGAAGCTATTTGTTTGGCTTTACATCCGTCCCAAGGTATCATTTCTAATACATCCGTAGGACAGGCTCGGACACATTGAGTACACCCAATACATGTATCATAAATCTTTACTGAATGCGACATTGGATCGATATTTTTGAACGTGATAAAGTTTCAATCTAGTAAATTGATAAATGAATTATATATTTAAATACTAATACTAGATGAATCGATGAGTTACCCGGTTTTTTCTGGATTGACAGTGCCAAACTACTTTGATTTCTTATCTTTGTGATAACATGATCATACCTTACGTGGCACACATGCTAATTTTAATTGATTTATGAAAATTCTAATTTTATTTTAATAGGATAATATTACTTATTCAACAAATTAGATTGATTTATACGAGTTGATTTTCTGTTACGATAAATTGATGAAACAATAGCGAGTCCAATAGCGGCTTCAGCAGCTGCAATAGCTATAACAAAAATAGAAAAAATTGCTCCTTTTAATTGACGACTATCAAAAAAATCAGAAAATGTTACAAAATTGAGATTAACCGCATTTAATATAAGTTCAAGACACATAAGAGCCCTAACCATATTTCTACTTGTAATCAATCCATATAGACCGACAGAAAATAAATAGGCACTCAAAACAAGTACATGTTCGAGCATCATTAACCAACTCCTCATCAATCTAGATTCATTTCAATATGAACAACAATTTAACCAATTGGATTGACTAGAATAATGAAATAAAGGAATATATTGGGAATAGATCAAACTAATAAAGACTTTCTCTTTTATATCCAAAGTCAAATAGAAAAAGGAAATGCATGTGATAGCTCATAACAAGGGTTTTCCGGTTCTAAAGAGTTATTATTGACGAGCTACAGCAATTGCGCCGATTAACGCAACTAAAAGAATTAGTGAAATAAATTCAAACGGAATAAAAAAATCTGTTGATAAATGAATCCCAATTTGTTGACTATTACTTATCAGATCTTGCTCTATAATCTGGCTTGCTTTTGTAGTCCAAATAATCCCGTACCATGACGTATCTGGAATAGTAGTAATTAGTGAAAAAAAAATACTTGTGCAGACCACGGAAGTTACTCCATCTCCCACGGTCCAAAGGCGGAAATCTTTGGAATATTCTGAACCATTTATGAACATCACAGCAAAAATGATTAAAACATTTATGGCTCCTACGTAAATAAGGAGCTGCGCGGCAGCTACAAAATGCGAGTTTGATAGAATATAGAATAAAGATATACAAACAAAAACAAATCCCAATGAAAAGGCAGAATAAATGGGATTGGGAAGTAATACTACTCCCAGACCCCCTAATATAAGACCCAATCCCAGAAAGACTAAAAGAAAATCATGTATTAGTCCAGGTAAATCCATTATATATAAAATAAGAGATAAATAAATCAAAATCTTTCATAACTTTATTGACACCCGGTCAGGAAAAAAGAGGGAAATCTACTTTTTTATAATAGTTCTTAATTATTATTAAATTCAAAATTACATTTTCATGGATATGGATTGATGTAGATATAGTTATTGGCCTAATCTCTCGAAAGAGTAATTTAAATCTATATATTTGCAAATCCTCAATATAGTCATAGAAATCTATTTAATATAAATTAAAACATTATTCTCGTCTCCTAATCAATATAATCAATATAATTATGAATATATTAAGAAAATTCTAGTTATTCACCAAATAAAAAGCCTCATTCTTTTAGATCAAAATGAGTTATTAAGTTTTTATTTCAGGCAAATTTAAAATTGTTCGAATTGTGTAATCGTCAATTACTGACATTGGTAACCGACCCAAAGCAATTTGATTATAATTCAATTCGTGACGATCATAAGTAGAAAGTTCATATTCTTCAGTCATTGATAAACAATTTGTTGGACAATACTCAACGCAATTACCACAAAATATACATACTCCAAAATCAATACTGTAATTAAGCAATCGTTTCTTTCTAATATCAGTTTCCAATTTCCAATCAACAACGGGCAGATCTATAGGACATACGCGAACACATACTTCACAAGCAATGCATTTATCAAATTCAAAGTGGATTCGGCCGCGGAAACGCTCGGATGTAATCAATTTTTCATAGGGGTATTGAATAGTTACAGGTAAACGATTCGCGTGTGATAAGGTAATCATAAAACCTTGACCAATATACCTTGCGGCTCGTACTGTTTGTTGGCCATAATTCATGAACTCAGTTACCATAGGGAACATATCGTGAATATCTATAAAAAATAGGATACTTGTTTCTTTCTCTTGTTTGGGACAAGTCATGAATATAGAAGTAT